ATTCTATATGATCGAAGATTCCAATGCGCTTTGATTTTATTTCTTCGCTTTCGGAGATCGACTTACTTTCATAACATCTGACGCTATATATGCTAAGATCATTTTTTTTTTATAATACATCACATAATTGGCACTAGACTGAAAGTCAAAGATAGAGTCCTCGAGGAAGCCTTAGGTTCAGATCCCTTTATCAACTTATGACCTCGCGGATGGAGAGGGATTCGAACCCCCGGTATTCCTATCAATACTTCGGTTTTCAAGACCGACTCTTTCAACCGCTCAGACATCCATCCCCTTCGCCCGCCCTTACGCCTATTTATTAGGAATAAGTGGCTTATCTATGCGATTCGCTACGCTTTGCTTGCGCCTATCGGCGGACTCTATTGCCCGCCGGTTAGCGAAACTTTTCCGGTAGTACGAATCGCTACGCTTCACTTCTTTCTATATGAAAATATGCACCTTGGTTGCTGCGCTCCCCGCGGGTCAAAAATAGCAAGAGAGTGATTGAGTCGCGAGTTCGACTCTCGTTCTATCCATGTTCAGCAGTCCTTGTCCATGTTGGTACTGTTGATGGCCGATCAACTACGAGATGCTTTAAAGTCGATGTCTCAATGTTCCGCATCAAACGGCAAGCTATGCTTCATCAAGGCTAAGGCAGTCGGGATCTAATTGATTGCTAAACTGAAGGAAGGATCCCCGTTGAAGATTCTCATTCTGAAGCTGGTGCCTAGCTCTCTTCTTTTGGAAGGATGGATCATACCTATTTAGCCCTGGGAACGACACTCGAGCGAAGCCCTTACTAAGGAGTTGCGCGAAGGAGGTGGGGAAGGAAGAGAAGGACACAAGTTAACAACCATCTAACCGTCAGTCTGAATTCCCTGGATCAGTCCATCAGTAAGAAAAAGCTTCCGTCATTCAGCAGTGGAATAGGTCGATGGTATTGATCATCCAACCATTGATTGGAATATCACATCGAGATGTCGACATGCTATTAATTGTCCCTCTGATTCTTCAATTGCTCTTTTTCCTAATCAACTTGGTCGGCTTACCTTTCACCAACTTAAACCATCATGAACAATCTGTCTCCTCCAACCTGAAGAGTTGACCCAAAAAATATTGCAATAAACCCAAATCGGGGGTAGGGTACAGTACTAAATGTATGGGTTACGTCAGGCCCCGAGATGCTGGTTTGCTAAATTGGCTGCATCATTGAAGAAGTATGGGTTTCAGCAGTCCTACTCAGACTACTCTCTTTTCACTCTTCAACAAGGTCCAGTGCAACTCAATGTCCTTGTCTATGTAGATGATTTGATCGTCTCTGGTAATGATTCTTCTGCCATTGCTTCATTTAAATATTTGCATACCTGTTTTCATATGAAGGTTATGTAGTACTTAATGCAAAGCATTAAGGGTTAGGAAAAGGTTCCAGATATCAAGCACAGACACAGACCTTCGACCTTTACTCACTTCGGGTAGACCCATCAATCATACTGGCAGACAGCTCGCTCGAAGAAAACGAGAGTAGTGCGATCACTTCGAACATCGCAATCGTACACAACTATCACTGCCGACCTCTCACTCGTAGACAAGTATCACATATCTCCCCGGAGGAAGGACGCCGGGGAGAATGCTATCAGAAAGCAAGCCAATGAGCTAATGATGACTAGCCTTTGATTGAAGGCCGGGCCAAGGCAAGGAATGCGAGAACAAGGGAGGTCCCACTTTTACTGTATTCAAAAGCAAGCTAAGATTCATCAGAAAAGTCAGTAGCTGTCGGAGTAGAGGCGGCAGTTGCGGGTTCCGGTGCGGCTAAATCAATAGGACCGTCTGGGGTTGGCGGAGTTGGTAGGAAGCACGGTTGGCGAGAAGCTGGTACTGGTTTCTCGCTTTTTCTATTTCTATATAGAATAGGAAGATCAAAAAAATAAGTTTCTGTTGCGGTGGATTACTCTTTAAAGCTTAGCTTAGTAGGTAAGGCGCTGCTTATTGAACAAGCCAAACGCAAGTTCTGCTTTGATGTCTCATTGTAGGACTCTTGCCTTCAAAGGTGGGGCGGGCGCCTTGGAGATGGAAATCTCTCCAAGACACCTTATCTACTGACCATATTGTCTGTCAATCGTTGCAGTCATCAATACAGTTGGCAGTTTACAACTGCAGCTGTGCTTGGTGTTTTGCCTATTCACTTATGGGTGGAATGCAGTCGTACTGGACCAGGCCTTGATGAGATACTTATTGCTGCTGCTAGTGGAAAGGAAGCTAGTAGTGAAGTGATGAGTTATCATCTTTGGTTCTCGGTTTAGCCACGACTGGATTAGCCAGTCTCGTAAGTCAGCGCCCAACCGGGCACTCCCGCGAAAGCGGTCTGCAGGTGTGCAAAGCTGCCTACGATAACGTATTGTGAGTTAGTTGAACTCTCCAGTCTTTGGCATCATGTAGATTAGAGTGCGCACACAGGGTAAGCACTGCTGAGGCTAGCTAATATCGTACCTCGGTTTGCTATTAACCTATTTTATCTGTTTGTGCTTATGCTGTGCGCTTCACGCTCTGCTAGCATAGAGTCGTTGTCTAACCCCCTTGGGAGAGAGTGATTCTCTCTTACCGCTTATTAGAACATAGGAGAAAAGCACTATGCTGGCGTCATGAGTAGTAAGACAATCATACACATTCTGACCTGAAAACTCCTTCTAAGCCCGGCCTTAAGAAAGAATCAAAGGCGAGGTCTCCTCTAACAAGTAAGTAATTTCATACCTATTCCTTCCTTTCTCTGTCTTTCATTCCAGGTAAGCAAGCCATTAGTAGGGAGTTTGGGTTCTCCCTTACATCTAACCTAGGTTAGTATCTTGGTGTTTCATTACTCCATGAGCGAGTTACCGAAATTTTAAATATATTGTTGATAGAGTTCGGGATAGATTGAGTGGATGGAAACTCAACCAGCTTTCCTTGGCGGGCCGAAATGACTGACTGAGTAAGGGTGATTCGGCCCTACCCACGTATACAATGCAAACGGTTAAGCTGCCAACATTGACTTGTGAAGAGATTGAAGCTCACAGTAGATCTTTTATCTGGGGGTCTACGAATGAGAAGAAGAAGCCCCATCTTGTTAAGTGGGAGCAGGTTTGCCAACCAAAGGTTAATGGGGGTTTAGGCATAGGGAGGATGAGTCAGAATAATGAAGCTTTTCTTATGAAGCTCGGGTGGGGAATATTGAGTTGAAGCAGGGTAGCTACGGTTTGTTCCTTGCGGTCGAAGCTATTGCATTGATAGGCAGGGCTTGCCGGTACAATAAAGCAGTCAATTGGGACGCCCCCCGGAACTATACCTATAACGTTCACAAACAGACCCAGCTCTTCCAATAGACCCCTAAATCTTGGGACAGAAAATTCCCCCAAAAAGATAGGAACAAAGATCTCATGGTAATGACGCGCATATCGAAAGTTTGGAAAGTGGGCTTCGTCCAACTCATCTAGAAAATAATTAAATAAAAAGGGGGTGAGAAAAGTCACAATTGGAATTCCAGTTTTCGTCGACCAATCCGTTCCCGTGTTGTCTATGATGGGCAACTCAAAAAAGGACGAGATCAATCGCAAAAGAAATGAATCTTCTTCCCCGTAAGGTTATGAAATAGCTTAGTGCTAGCTAAGGTTATGTAGTAAATTAAGCCAAAAGGCTAGACTTAAGGATTAACTTCTTTGTGAGTGAATACCGAGCCGAAAGGCCCGGCTCTGACTTATTTATTTGATGCTGAAAATCCGATCTGCAGATGAAGCAGAAGCAGGCAAAAGGCTCAAGGCATAAAGGCGATTATTCCTTTCTTGAGCTAAATCATTGACCTACTTACTTCGATAGTTCTTAGTTGTGATTCCGCGAAATGGAACTCTTGGATTGAGCTTTCACTCCTGCCATTCCCCATGGAGAAGAAGTTGCTTGTCCGATTCTATACCATTCAATAGCACTGGAGTCAAGGGATTCGAGCGCATCTAGCTAGGACCCGCGCATACGCGCTCCTTTACTGCCTACCCTCACAAAGCTACTCACGAATCCATCTTCTTGCTCCTGCTCTGGACTTATTGCTGGCTTTGAGCTTTCTTGCTTTGGTTTCGGGAACAGGCCTGGCTTGGCTAGCTACAGGCCTTTTGATTTAAGGCTTTCCTAGGAGTGAATTCTTTCTGTTCTATTGACAGGATGATCCCTGGCCGTTGCCGGTGGGGTTAGATCTCGCCAAAGCAAGCAGCATGGCAAAACAGGTCTCCTAAATCCTCCCTCTCGTGGAACGGGCGCCCTTCATCTTAAAAGAAAGAGACCATGGGGCATTTTCGAAGCTACTCGCACTTATAGAATATCACGTCAAATGAATAATGTAGAATACAACTAGGTGATTGCCGTGTGGTATTAGATCTGAAAGGTGACCACACCTAGTTCCTCAGAAAGACTGCCTCAGATAGCTACCTCCTTTCTTTCGATTCGGGCAAGCGAGTTATTGAGCAAGAAGTGAGTCTATTTCCATCCTACTTCTTTCTTCTTCCCTGTAATACGCTCTAAGAATCGAATCTCAGGGCAGCCAATCGAGTTTGAGTTCCAGTCCCTGTCTCTTTCAAGCCATTCTTCATCTTTCTCTTTTGGTATAGTATAGTGCCGATAGGAGTAGTCAGTGCCAGTTCCGCTAGACCCAGTATTAATAGGGCTAGTTTCATTCCCTGGAGATTGAGTTGGAGGTGGAGTTTCCGGGGTTTTCTTTTAAGAAGTTAGCAAGGGATCTAGTTTCAGTGGCAGTGAGTAAGGAAGCGGGTGAGCTTTCAGGTCTGGGAGTTAAGGGCCTAGTAACCTAGTTCAACAAGAGAAAGGAAAGTAAACTAGAGAAGTCAAGCCAAGGGGAGTTCTCTGCCAGCCAAGTTACCCTGACGCCATCGAGCTTAACTTAACTCTTCGAAGTAGGAGTAATCTTATTCCTTCCTTCGGGACCTACCTTGATAATCAAAACCGTGAGGCCAGCGCTCCATGGGAACATACTTTGATATTCGTAGACGAGCTTCCTTTAATTTGTTGGAAAGCCGAGAGGGCTGACCAGAAAGAAAAGATGAAATAGCCGGTCCAGCGATGACATTTCAGAAGTCTGACACCACATTGCTTTATAGTAAAGAAAGATAGGAGGTAGCTTTTTCATCCTTGCATTGCGGCTATGAGGACGAGACTATTCATGCAGTTAAGCTAACTACCTTTCGACTCGACATCAACCAACCTCACCCCGAACCCAGGGCGTGCGATTCACTACTTTCTTTATTCGCCCACGAGAAGAATGTAAGCAGAAGATGAACCACTCAGTGAATTGACATAATAGGTAGACTAGACCCCCTACCATTTCTTCTCTTTATGGGAGGAGAACTTCTTCAGCCTTTTCGTTACAAACGAAAACGAATGATCGCATTTCTAACGATCACTGCAAAGAAAATGATAAGCGAAATTCCCTTTTTTGGCCATAAGCGATAGGGCCGGCCGTGCTAGAACTATAAGAAGAGCTCAAGGAAGAGAGAGAAAGTAGTTCAGTTTGAGTATTTATCAGGAGTAGTTGCATTGCTAGTAGGCAGAAAATAAGTAGTGCGTTAGCTTATCTGTTCATTTTAAAACAACCCTTGTTTGTGCTCCTTTATGCCGCTCTCGCTAGCAGGGAATCTAGTTCAGCAAGGGCTTTTTTATAGAGGTTGAGTAAGGGTGAGCTCGCTTGAAGCTGGGGTGCGTCTGGTGGTATCGTATATAAGATCACACGGCTCCTTTTAGGAGCGATCTGTTCATCCAACTCGAAATTTCTTAATAGAATCAAAGAATCTTATGCCCAAAACTCCCATGCTTTCCGGTTAAGAACCAACCGGCAATAAATATCCTACAAGTCTGTTTTAATTTCTCGAGAGAGCAGAGCACTCAAAGGTAAATGAAAGGTTCCATGCGCAACTTTCTTCTTTTTTTTTGGTCGGCGTCAAATCTCCTTTTCCACCGCGTGCTCCCAATTACAGGAATGATTATTAAGTTGCGGGAATCAGGTCCCCTCAGAATGGACCGTAGCTGACCTTGTAATCGCGGTTACTCAGAGCCCGGTGGATAATCCGGCAATAAGCCAATATGATTGCTTGGATTTGTTTTTAAACGGGGAGAGGGCCCTGCTTTATGGGCAGGTCTGTGAATTCATTCATTTTTTGAATGGGGTTGGAGTATACTCCCTTATGTAGGGGTTGTTGTTTTTTCGGGAGAGAACAGAGGAATGGAGTCTAATTTCTTTTGTGGGGCAAAACCTCACTCACATCAAAAAAAGGAAAACTCAGTTCAGAGGACACCGAGACGCTTTCCAAGTCTCTTCGGGATAGGCCAGTTTCCGATGTGTCTGTCCGAACAGTAAAGGATACAATCTTCATTTTTATTATGACAAATAATCTGGTTCGGTGGCTTTTCTCTACTAACCACAAGGATATAGGGACTCTCTATTTCATCTTCGGTGCTATTGCTGGAGTGATGGGCACATGCTTTTCAGTACTGATTCGTATGGAATTAGCACGCCCCGGCGACCAAATTCTTGGTGGAAATCATCAACTTTATAATGTTTTAATAACGGCTCACGCCTTTTTAATGATCTTTTTTATGGTTATGCCTGCGATGATAGGTGGATTTGGGAATTGGTTTGTTCCAATTCTGATAGGTGCACCTGACATGGCATTTCCACGATTAAATAATATTTCATTCTGGTTGTTGCCCCCAAGTCTCTTGCTCCTATTAAGCTCAGCCTTAGTAGAAGTGGGTACCGGGACTGGGTGGACGGTCTATCCGCCCTTAAGTGGTATTACCAGCCATTCTGGAGGAGCAGTTGATTTAGCAATTTTTAGTCTTCATCTATCTGGTGTTTCATCCATTTTAGGTTCTATCAATTTTATAACAACTATCTTCAACATGCGTGGACCTGGAATGACTATGCATAGATTACCCTTATTTGTGTGGTCCGTTCTAGTAACAGCATTCCTACTTTTATTATCACTTCCGGTACTGGCGGGGGCAATTACCATGTTATTAACCGATCGAAACTTTAATACAACCTTTTTTGATCCCGCTGGGGGGGGAGACCCAATATTATATCAGCATCTTTTTTGGTTTTTCGGTCATCCAGAGGTCTATATTCTCATTCTGCCTGGATTCGGTATCATAAGTCATATCGTTTCTACTTTTTCCGGAAAACCGGTCTTCGGGTATCTAGGCATGGTTTATGCCATGATCAGTATAGGTGTTCTTGGATTTCTTGTTTGGGCTCATCATATGTTTACTGTGGGCTTAGACGTTGATACCCGTGCTTACTTCACCGCAGCTACCATGATCATAGCGGTCCCCACTGGAATTAAAATCTTTAGTTGGATCGCTACTATGTGGGGGGGTTCTATACAATACAAAACACCCATGTTATTTGCTGTAGGGTTTATTTTTTTGTTCACCGTAGGAGGACTCACTGGAATAGTCCTGGCTAATTCTGGGCTAGACATTGCTCTACATGACACTTATTATGTGGTTGCCCATTTCCATTATGTACTTTCTATGGGAGCCGTTTTTGCTTTATTTGCAGGATTTTACTATTGGGTGGGCAAAATCTTTGGTCGAACATACCCTGAAACTTTAGGTCAAATCCATTTTTGGATCACTTTTTTCGGGGTTAATCTTACCTTCTTCCCCATGCATTTTTTAGGGCTTTCGGGTATGCCACGTCGCATTCCCGATTATCCGGATGCTTACGCAGGATGGAATGCCCTTAGCAGTTTTGGCTCTTATATCTCTGTAGTTGGGATTTGTTGTTTCTTCGTGATCGTAACAATCACTTTAAGCAGTGGAAAGAACAAAAGATGTGCTCCAAGTCCTTGGGCTGTTGAAGAGAATTCAACCACACTGGAATGGATGGTACAAAGTCCTCCAGCCTTTCACACTTTTGGAGAACTTCCAGCTATTAAGGAGACGAAAAGCTAAAGTCAAAGAAAACTTTTTAAAATGAAAGAGACGAAGGAAAAGCAACTAAGAACCTAACAGAACTTCTTCTTTTTCTAAGGCAGTTTACTTACTGACTCAAAAGAGTCAGGTAATTCCTATTTGCTTACTCGTTAGGGTAAGGTTATGTAGTAGCTTAAGCGAAGCTTAAGGTTACGCAGTAACTCACTCTAAAGAGTGAGGTTGGAAAGAGTTACTTTTAGAATTCCCTCCCTTTATACGCTCTAAAAAGAGATCATGGCATTCCGAAAAGACCTCATTGTGGGATGAAGACCGTAACCTTAGTAACTCAGTGCTCTATACAGGGGAAATGAAAGCAGAATTCGTTCGGATCCTCTCACATGTTCAATCTTTTTTTAGCGGTTTCCCCAGAGATCTTTCTCATTAATGCAACCTTCATTTTGCTCATTCATGGAGTTGTTTTTAGTACCTCTAAGAAATATGATTATCCACCGTTAGTCAGTAATGTGGGTTGGCTTGGATTACTTAGTGTTGCGCGCCTAGGAGGGCAGCGCGCTTTGGGATGCGGAGGAGCTATTATCGCCCAGCTCCCTAACCTAATGCGGCACCGGGTTCGGACCGCAGGGAACCGTAGCATGGGAGGACGTCTAATCCTTTTGCCGTCGCAAGGCTGGCTAATCGTACGCAGCAGGCTCGAAGACCCCTGGTTCTGGAAGGCACATGAGTCCGAACACTATGTTGAATGTGCGACCGACACTACACTACGTAGGTACCTGTGCAGCTAAAGCGTCGGTCGGTCCTAGAAACGGCGGCAGTGGCGCGAGGAGTTAACAAAGGGACGTGCTGCAACCTAGGGATCACCAGGCAGCTCTTTCGCTCTATAGGGGTCGAGAGGGCATAGCACAATTCTTCTTGGAGGAAGGTTGGTTTGCCCAGGTGACTGATCCTGCCATAATGTACTCTTACCTATAGAACCGGCAACCGAAGTCGAGCATACATACGACGATCTTCATGCGTGAATAGCCGGGAGGAAAGAAAGGGCGGTAGATGATAATGAGAAAGGGCGCCGCGTCTGGACGAGCGGGCAGAATGGATGAGCGAAGAGTGGGAAATATCCCGAGTCTCATGTAAGATCGAGGTGCTTCCGAGGAACTGGGGGACCTTCTCGAGCACAGGTTCTGAAAGAAAAAGATAGAGCTTACCTACGGGCACATGGCTTTCTCCGGCGGGCTTTCTCTCGTAAAGCCAAAGACGCCCCAAGACAAAGTACAACTGTTGGGAAGAGGACATGATCAATAGAACCTGGCTGGATCCGGGCTGGGGTAATGGCGCCCATTCCTAACCGGTTCCGAAAAGGTTCGCTCATGCTGTAGGGAGCATCCTCACTTAGTGATCGGTCCGCTAGTTCACGCAAATTCGAAGAAGTTATCACGGACGAGCCACATGCAGGGAAACTTGCACGTGTGGTTCTGGCCGGGCTTTCCTGAGGTATCTAATAACCTTGCTTTTGCTCGCTGCTGGCGCACCTCTCCTAACTATTGCCCATTTATTCTGGAATAATCTTTTTAAGAGGGACAATTTTACATATTTCTGCCAAATCCTTCTATTATTAAGTACGGCTGGTACCATTTCGATGTGTTTTGATTTTTTCGAACAAGAGAGGTTTGATGCTTTTGAATTCATTGTATTAATTTCACTTCCTACTCGCAGTATGCTCTTTATGATCTCGGCTCATGATCTAATTGCCATGTATTTAGCTATTGAGCCTCAAAGTTTATGTTTTTATGTGATCGCAGCATCAAAAAGAAAGTCTGAATTTTCTACGGAAGCCGGCTCGAAATATTTGATCTTAGGTGCATTTTCTTCTGGAATATTATTGTTTGGGTACGACCGGACAACTACCGATATCCATTAATCTATTTTCTTCTCATTTTTTCGTAAACTCATATATATCTATATCGTAAACTATCGGAGCGGGTATTACTTTATATGATATGTGAAACTTGCAGACTTCATTGGTTGTGATATTGATCTT